TAATATTATTATTATTATTATATGAAAAATTTTTAACAACGGCCTAAAAAATAAAATAAATGTATTATATATATATATACTTATATATATATATATATATATATTAAATATTTAATATATTAATATTATTATATTAATATAATAATTTAAAAAATTAAAATTATTAATATTAATTTATTATTTATCTAAATTAATATCAATTGTTTATTATTTATTTTGTATTTAATATGAATATTATGAAAAATAAGTAAGAAAAATTATTAATTGTTTAATAATTTTTATTAAATATTTTAATATAAAAAAAAAAAAAAAAAATTCTATTTAAATAAATTTACATATAAATAAATTTTTTATGGTTTTAATAATTTATTTAAAATTTATTTTACATATAAATTTTAGTGTTGTATTTCTTTTATTTTAATAATAATTTTTTATTAGTAGTAATTAATATTAAATAATTTAAGAAATTAAGATTTAGTAATATTTATTAATTAATAACAAATTTTGTGCCAGCAGTTGCGGTTAAACAAAAGTTAATTTAAATTTTATTAGTAATTAATAAATAATAAAATTATATTAATATATATATATATATATATATATATATTTATTTATAAAATAAATTTTAAATTATTAGGTGAAATTTTAATTTAATATAATTTTATATTGAATTTATGATTTAATAAATTTTATAAAAAACTAGGATTAGATACCCTATTATTAAAATTTAAATATAAAATACTAAAATAGTAAGTAATTATTTATTGAAACTTAAATAATTTGGCGGTATTTTAGTTCATTTAGAGGAATCTGTTTAATAATTGATAATCCACGAATAAATTTACTTAATTTTTTTTTTATTTTGTATATCGTTGTTAAAAAAATATTTTTTAATAATAAATAATATTTAAAAATTCAAATTAAAAATTAAATCAGATCAAGATGCAGATTATAATTAAGAATATAATGGATTACAATAAATTTATTTAAATGAATATTAATTTGTAAGATTTAATTGAAGGTGGATTTAAATGTAATTTTATTTAATTTAATAAAATGATTGAAAATTAAAATATGTACATATTGCCCGTCGCTTTCATATAAATAAAAGTTGAAATAAGTCGTAACAAAGTAGAGGTACTGGAAAGTGTTTCTAGAAAGAACAAATTAGAGCTTGATAAAGTATTTCATTTACATTGAAAAGATATTAAAATATTAATTAATTTGAGTGTAAGAATTAATAAAAAAAAATTATAATAAAAAAATTTTTAATAAAATAAATTATTTTAATGGGGGTTAAAGTATATTTATTGAAAAAATTAATTTATTTATAGTAAATTAGTATTGTGAAAGAATTTTGAAAAATTTAAAATAAGAAATTAATTTAAAGTAAATTTAATTTGTTGTATCTTGTGTATCAGAGTTTATTAATTAAAATTTATAAATAAAATATTCTCGAATTTAAAAGAGATAATTAATTAAAAAAGTTATTGTTGCATAAATATTTTTAATAATTAATTGGAAATGAAATGTTATTCGTTTTTAAATATATCTAGTTTTTTTAGAAAAAAATTTAATTTTATATTATTAAAAAAAAAAATTAATTAATTAATTTTTTTTTTTAATAATATTATATTTTAAGGGATAAGCTTTAATTTAGATTTATATAAATTTATTTTAATTTTATTAAAATTTTTATAATTTATATTGTTAATAAATTTTAATTTATTATAAATAATTTTATTAAAAATAAAATTTAATATGTTTTTATATTATTTATAAATAAAAAAATTTAAAATTTTATAAAATTTATTATAATGATAAAATTAGTATATAATTTAATTTTAAAAAATTTTAAATTATTTTTAGTTAATTAAAAGGAATTCGGCAAATTTATATATTCACTTGTTTATCAAAAACATGTCTTTTTGAATTTAATAAAAAGTCTAATCTGCCCACTGATATAATTTATATTAAAGGGCTGCAGTATTTTGACTGTACAAAGGTAGCATAATCATTAGTCATTTAATTGATGACTTGTATGAAAGATTGGATGAAATATAAACTGTCTCTTAATTATTTATAGAATTTAATTTTTTAATTAAAAAGTTAAAATAATTTAAAAAGACGAGAAGACCCTATAGAGTTTAATATTTAAATTAATTAAGATTATTTATAAATTTATTAATTAAAATTAATTTATTTATTTTGTTGGGGTGACAAAAAAATATAATTAACTTTTTTTATTAATTTACATATATAAGTGAATTTAATGATCCATTATTATTGATTATAAGAAAAAATTACCTTAGGGATAACAGCGTAATTTTTTTTTTTAGTCCAAATAAAAATAAAAGTTTGCGACCTCGATGTTGGATTAAGATAAAATTTAAATGCAGAAGTTTAAAATTTTTGATCTGTTCGATCATTAAAATCTTACATGATCTGAGTTCAAACCGGTGTAAGCCAGGTTGGTTTCTATCTTTTAAAAAAATAAATATTTTAGTACGAAAGGATTAAATATTTAAATTAAATTTAAAAAATGAATATTATTAATAAAATTTAAATGTTTTTTTTTATAATAGTATATATATATATATATATATACTATTTTGGCAGAAAAATGTAATGATTTTAGAATTCATTAATATATAATTAATTATATATATAGTATATGTTTTTAAATGATATTTATATAATTTTTTTAGGGTTATTAATTTTAATTATTGGGGTTTTAGTTGGGGTTGCTTATTTAACTTTATTAGAACGTAAAGTTTTAGGTTATATTCAAATTCGAAAAGGTCCTAATAAAGTAGGATTTTTAGGAATTTTACAACCTTTTTCTGATGCAATTAAATTATTTACCAAAGAACAAACTTATCCTAATTTTTCTAATTATTTAAGATATTATTTTTCTCCTGTTTTAAGATTTATTTTATCTTTAATAATTTGATTATTAATTCCTTATTATTTTAATATAATTAGTTTTAATTTAGGTGTATTATTTTTTTTATGTTGTACAAGAATGGGAGTTTATACAGTTATAGTAGCTGGTTGATCTTCTAATTCAAATTATGCTTTATTAGGGGGTTTACGAGCAGTAGCTCAAACTATTTCTTATGAAGTTAGATTAGCTTTAATTTTAATATCTAGAATTATTATAATTATAGATTTTAATTTAATAAGTTTTTTTTTTTATCAAAATTATATTTGATTTATTATTTTAATGTTTCCTTTAAGATTGTGTTGAATAAGTTCTAGATTAGCAGAAACTAATCGTACTCCTTTTGATTTTGCAGAGGGGGAGAGAGAATTAGTTTCAGGATTTAATATTGAATATAGAAGAGGGGGGTTTGCTTTAATTTTTTTAGCTGAATATTCTAGAATTTTATTTATAAGATTATTATTTGTTTTATTATATATAGGTGGATTTTCATTAAGAATTATTTTTTATTTAAAATTAGTATTTATTTCTTTTTTATTTATTTGAGTTCGTGGGACTTTACCTCGTTATCGTTATGATAAATTAATATATTTAGCTTGAAAAAGATATTTACCAATTTCTTTAAATTTTTTATTATTTTTTTTAGGGTTTAAAATTTTATTATTATAATTTATTTAATTTTTTTTTAGTATAAATTAATAGAATAAAAATTCTTTCTTAAGTTTTCAAAACAAATGCTTTTAAAACAAGCTCATTAATTTAATTAAATAATATTTTATCTCAATATTTATTAATGAAAGGGTTAATAATAAAATATGAAAAATATATTACTGTTAATATTTGTCCTGTTAAAATATATGGGTCTTCTACTGGTCGAGCTCCAATTCATGTTAATAAAATAACAATTACTACTATTGATCAAAATAAAATTTGATTAATTGGGTAGAATTGAATTCCTTGAATTTTTTTATTGAATGTTAATGGTAAAATAATTAAAATTAAAATTGATATGATTAAAGCAATTACTCCTCCTAATTTATTAGGAATTGATCGTAAAATTGCATAAGCAAATAAAAAATATCATTCGGGTTGAATATGTACAGGAGTTACTAATGGGTTAGCTGGAATAAAATTATCTGGGTCTCCAAGTAGATAAGGATTAGTTAGTGTTAAAATTGTTAATATAAATAATATTATAATAAATCCAATTAAATCTTTAAAAGTAAAAAATGGGTGAAATGGGATTTTATCATAATTTCTATTTAATCCTAAAGGATTATTAGATCCTGTTTGATGAAGAAATAATAAATGAATTATAGTTATTATTAAAATAATAAATGGTAATAAAAAATGAAATGTATAAAATCGGGTTAAAGTAGCATTATCAACTGCAAACCCCCCTCAAATTCAATTTACTAATATAACCCCAAGAGATGGAATAGCTGATAATAAATTAGTAATTACAGTAGCTCCTCAAAATGATATTTGACCTCAAGGTAAAACATAACCTATAAATGCTGTTGCTATTAATATAAATAAAATGATTACCCCAATTATTCATGTATATTTTAAATTAAAAGATTCATAATAAATTCCTCGTCCAATATGTAAATAAATACAAATAAAAAAAAATGATGCTCCATTAGCATGTAAGGTTCGAATTAATCAACCATAATTTACATTTCGACAAATATAATTAACTCTATAAAATGCTATTTCAATATTAGCTGTATAATATATGGTTAAAAATAAACCAGTTAAAATTTGAATAATTAAACATAATGCTAATAAAGATCCAAAATTTCATCAAATAGAAATATTAGATGGGGAAGGTAAATCAATTAAAGATCCATTAATAATTTTTAAAATAGGATGTGATTTCCGAATTGGTAAAAATTTATTTATCATTAATATTAATAATTAGATAAACGAAGAGGTCCATAAAAAATATTAGTAATTTTTACAATAGCAATTAAAGTAATAAATAAATAAATTACTAATATTATTATAATTAAAAATGTTTGATTATTATATAATTTACTTAAATTAATTTTATTTTCATTATTGAAAAAAAAAATTATATTGTTAAATATATCTATATCTGAATTAATTGATAAATTTAATCATGTTATATTATTATTATTTATTAAAATTATTATTATAATTATAATTGTTAATAAAATTAATATTTTTTTATAGTTAAATTTTATATTAAATAATTGATTAGATGCAATTCTTGAAACATAAATAAATAAAACTAATAATCCTCCTAAAAAAGTAAGAAATAAGATATAAGAAAATCAATATGTTTTAATTATTATTCCTGATAAAATACACACTAAAAGAGTTTGTATTAAAATTAATAATCCTATTGACATAGGATTATTAATAAATAATATAAATATTGAAATTGTTATTAATATTAAAGAGAAAATTATTTTTATAATTTCAAATACAAAGAATAGTTTAATTAAAATAATAATTTTGGAGATTATTGATAAAGAAATTCTTTTTCTTTGAAGTTTTTAAAGTAAATAACTTAATTTTGATTTACAAGACCAATGTTTTTTTTAAACTATAAAAACATATAAATGATAATTTTAAATATGTGAATTATTTTTGTATTAATATTTATTGTAGGTAATTTAATTTTTGTTTCTAAGCATAAACATTTATTAATTGTTTTATTAAGATTAGAATTTATTGTTTTAAGAATTTTTTTTTTTTTATTAATTTATTTAATTTATATTGAATATGATATATATATATTAATATTATTTTTAGTTTTTTCAGTTTGTGAAGGTGCTTTAGGTTTATCTATTTTAGTTTCAATAATTCGTACTCATGGTAATGATTATTTTCAAAGATTTAATTTATTATAATGATATATATATATATATATATATATATATATATATATATATACATATAGTTAAATTTTAAATGATAAAATTTTTAATAATAATAATTTTTATAATTCCTTTATGTTTTATAAAAAATATATTTTGAATGGTTCAAATAATATTAATATTAATAATATTTTTATTTATAAATTTGGGTGTAAAATTAAATTTATTTTGTAGTTTAAGATATATATTATCTTGTGATATTATATCTTATGGTTTAATTTTATTAAGAATTTGAATTTCTATTTTAATAATTATAGCTAGAGAAAATTTATATAAAATAAATTATTATATTAATTTTTTTTTATTTAATATTATTTTTTTATTAATTATATTATATTTAACTTTTAGAACATTAAATATATTTATATTTTATTTATTTTTTGAGGGGAGATTAATTCCTACATTAATATTAATTATTGGTTGAGGATATCAACCTGAACGTATTCAAGCTGGTATATATTTATTATTTTATACTTTATTTGTATCATTACCTTTATTAATTGGTATTTTTTATATAAATAATGAAATAAATTGTATAATAATTTATTTTTTAAAATTTTTTAATTTAAACATTTATATATTATATATTTCTATAATTTTAGCTTTTTTAGTTAAAATACCTATATATTTTGTTCATTTATGATTACCTAAAGCTCATGTTGAGGCTCCAGTTTCTGGTTCTATAATTTTAGCTGGTATTATGTTAAAATTAGGGGGCTATGGGTTATTACGTTTAATAATTTTTTTACAGGAAATTAATATAAAATTAAATTATATTTGAATTGTAATTAGTTTAGTAGGGGGATTTTATATTAGATTAAAATGTTTTTGTCAAGTTGATATTAAATCTTTAATTGCTTATTCTTCAGTAGCTCATATAAGAATTGTAATTAGAGGTATTATAATTATAAATTATTGAGGATTTATTGGTTCTTATATTTTAATAATTGGTCATGGCTTATGTTCTTCAGGGATATTTTGTTTAGCTAATATTGTTTATGAACGTTTACATAGACGAAGTTTATATATTAATAAAGGTATAATAAATTTTATACCTTCAATAAGATTATGATGATTTTTATTAATGTCTTCAAATATAGCAGCTCCCCCTAGATTAAATTTAATAGGTGAGATTAGATTAATTAATAGATTAATAAGATGATCTTGAATTTCTATATTTATATTAATATTGATTTCTTTTTTTAGAGCTGGTTATAGATTATATTTATATTCATTTGTTCAACATGGAAATTATTATTCTGGGGTTTATAGTTATTATACTGGTGTTTCACGAGAATATTTGATGTTGATATTACATTGATTACCTTTAAATATTTTAGTATTAAAAATTGATTATAGAATAATTTGATTTTATTTAAATAATTTAATAAAAATATTGATTTGTGGTGTCAAAAATATGAATAATTTCATTTTAAATTATTAATAATATAAAATATTCTATTTGTTTTATTTCATTTTTTTTTTTATTTATAATAATAATAATAAATTTTTTTTTTATAATTTATTTTATTATAAATGATATAGTAATTATAATGGAATGAGAGATTATTTCTTTTAATTCCTTAAGAATTGTTATATCTATTTTATTAGATTGGATATCTTTATTATTTATAATATTTGTTTTTTTAATTTCTTCTGTTGTTATTTATTATAGAAAGAGATATATAAGATCAGAATTAAATTTAAGTCGATTTATTATTTTAGTATTATTATTTGTTTTTTCTATGATATTATTAATTATTAGACCAAACATTATTAGAATTTTATTAGGTTGAGATGGTTTAGGTTTAGTTTCTTATTGCTTAGTGATTTATTATCAAAATTTAAAATCTTATAATGCAGGGATATTAACAGCTTTATCAAATCGTATTGGTGATGTTTTTATTTTAATTGTAATTTCTTGAATATTAAATTATGGTAGATGAAATTATGTATTTTATTTAGAATTTATAAATAATGATTTGGAAATAATAATAATTAGTAGAATAATTATTATTGCTGCTATAACTAAAAGAGCTCAAATTCCTTTTAGATCTTGATTACCAGCTGCTATAGCAGCTCCTACCCCTGTTTCAGCTTTAGTTCATTCATCAACTTTAGTTACAGCTGGGGTTTATTTATTAATTCGATTTAATATAATATTATTAGATATATATATATTAAAGTTATTATTATTATTGTCAGGTTTAACAATATTTATGGCCGGTATTTCTGCTAATTATGAGTTTGATTTAAAAAAAATTATTGCTTTATCTACATTAAGTCAATTAGGATTAATAATAAGAATTTTAAGTATAGGTTTACCTGATTTAGCTTTTTTTCATTTATTAACTCATGCTATATTTAAAGCTTTATTATTTATATGTGCTGGTGTTATTATTCATATAATGAATGATATACAAGATATTCGTTTTATAGGAGGTATTAGATTATATATTCCTTTAACTTCTTTATGTATAAATATTTCTAATATAGCTTTATGTGGAATTCCATTTTTAGCTGGATTTTATTCTAAAGATTTAATTTTAGAATTAGTGAGATTTAGAAATTTAAATATATTAGTTTTTTTTTTATATTATTTTTCTACAGGTTTAACAATATTTTATAGATTTCGTTTAATAATATATTTAATAGTAAATGATTATAATTTATTAAGTATTTTTAATTTATATGATGAAGATTATATTATATTAAAAAGAATATTTGTCTTATTATTTATAAGAATTATTAGAGGGAGATTTTTAAGATGAATAATTTTTTCTTATCCTTATATAATTTATTTACCAATAAATTTAAAAATAATAGTAATTTATGTAAGTTTAATTGGAATAATTTTAGGTTATTTTATTAGAAATATAAGAATTTATTCTATTAATAAGTTTTTAATGACTTATAATTTAAGAAATTTTTTATGTTTAATATGATTTATACCTAATTTATCAACTTATGGTTTAAGATATTATTTTCTTAATTTAGGTCAATCTTTATTAAAAAATATTGATATAGGGTGAAGAGAAATTTATAGAGGATTTGGGATAATACAAGTAATTAAAAAATATTCTATTTTTTATAATATTTATCAAATAAATAATTTTATAATTTATTTATTTAGATTTGTTATTTGAATAATTATTTTATTTATAGTATTATTATTTAGTAATTAAATTTAAATAGCTTATAATTAAGAGCGTAATATTGAAGATATTAAGGAAATATAATTATTTTTAAATATATATATATATATATATATTTATTTATAAAAAATTTTTTTTATTTTTACAATGAAAATGTAAAGTTTTAATTTAAACTATATAAATATAAGAAATATTAATGGAATTTAACCACTAAAAATTAAGTTAGCAGCTTAATTTTAATCTTTATATTTCTTGATTTAATTGGAATTTTTTATTCAATATTATCATTAACAGTGATATACCTCTATTTTGGTTTCAATTAATGATTGAATGAATTAAATTATATATTTATTTTATGGTTAAATAAGGAGTTAATTAAACTCTTTCTTTTAAGTCGAAATTAAATGCAATAATTGCTTCTTATTTAAGATAAATTATTTATTATAATATTTTCTGAATGCAAATCAAAAGTTTTAATTTAAACTATAATCCTTAATTAGTTCAATTTAATATATTTTGATTTCATTCATGATATAAACCAATTAATAAAATTAAAATAAAAAAAAATCTAATTTTAGTTCAAAAAATAAAATTTACTAATTTAAATAAAGGAATAATTGGGAAAATTAAAGCAATTTCTACATCAAAAATTAAAAAAATAACAGTAATTAAAAAAAAATGTAATGAAAAAGGAATTCGAGCTGATGATTTAGGGTCAAATCCGCATTCAAATGGTGAACATTTTTCCCGATCTATAAATGATTTTTTTGATAAAATAATAGATAAAAATATTATAATATTTGAAATTAATATAATAATAATGAAAATATTTGTTAATAAAATAATTATTTATATTAAAAATTATTAAACTTTTTGATTGGAAGTCAAATATACTAAATATATTATATAAATAATTAGTTTCCTCATCAATAAATTGAAATATAAAGGAATAATCAAACTACGTCTACAAAATGTCAATATCAAGCTGCTGCTTCAAATCCGAAATGATGATTACTTGAGAAATGATTATTTAAATGTCGAATTAAACAAATTAATAAAAATATTGTTCCAATAATTACATGTAATCCATGAAATCCTGTTGCTATAAAAAATGTTGATCCATAAATTCTATCAGCAATAGTAAATGGAGCTTCAAAATATTCATATGCTTGTAAAATTGTAAAATAAATTCCTAATGTAATTGTAATAAATAAACCTTGTGTTATTTGAGAATTATTATTTTCTATAATTGCATGATGAGCTCATGTTACTGATACTCCTGATCTAATTAAAATAATAGTATTTAAAAGAGGAATTTGAAATGGGTTAAAAGGAGTAATTCTAATAGGAGGTCATATAGCTCCAATTTCAATATTTGGTGCTAATCTTCTATGGAAAAAAGCTCAAAAAAAAGAAATAAAAAAAAAAATTTCTGATACAATAAATAAGATTATTCCTCAACGAAGTCCTTTAGTAACTAGAATTGTATGTTTACCTTGATAAGTTCCTTCTCGACAAATATCTCGTCATCATTGATATATTGTTAAAATAACAATTAAATATCCTAAAATTAATAAATTTATATTAAAATTATGAAATCATTTTACTATACCTCTAACAAGTACTATAACTCCAATAGCTCCGGTTAAAGGTCATGGTCTATAATCTACTAAGTGAAATGGATGATTAAAATTTATTTTCATTAATTTATTAATTTACTTCTCTAGAATATAAAGTTCTTAAAATAGCAATAACATAGGATTGAATTACTGCAACTGCAGATTCTAAAATTAATAATAAAATTTGAATTATAATTAAAATTATAATAAAATAATTTGGTATAGAAGGTCCAGTTCCTCTTAATAAGGTTATTAATAAATGTCCTGCGATTATATTAGCTGTTAATCGGACCGCTAAAGTTCCTGGTCGAATAATATTACTAATAGTTTCAATTAAAACTATAAATGGTATTAAAATGGATGGTGTTCCTTGGGGAATTATATGAATAAATATATGTTGAGAATTATTTAATCAACCATAAATTATAAATCTTAATCATAAAGGTAAAGAGATTGATAATGATAGTGTTAAATGGCTTGTTCTAGTGAAAATATATGGAAATAATCCTAAAAAATTATTAAATAAAATAAAAGAAAATATTGAAATAAAAATAAAAGTTGATCCTTGAAAGTAATTATTTTTTAATAAAGTTTTAAATTCATTATGAAGTTTTAATAAAATAAAATTTCATAATAAAAAATGACGATTAGGAATTAATCAAAATGAATAAGGAATAAATATAATTCCTAAAATAGTTCTAATTCAATTAAATGAAATATTAAATAAATTTGTTGAAGGATCAAAAATTGAAAATAAATTACTTATCATTTTCAATTAAGATTTTTTAATTTGAAATTTATATTTTTATTTAATTTTAATCTTTTTTTATTAAAAACATAATAATTTATAATATTAAAAATTAAAAATACAAACAAAAAAAAAAAAAAAGAAATTAATCAATTAATAGGTATTATTTGAGGTATAAAAGAATATTATAAATTATAATAATTTAAATTTGACATATTTATGTTATTTTTTAACTAATTCTTTCATTAGAAGTAATTGCTAATTTACTATTAAATGGTTTAAGAGACCAGTACTTGCTTTCAGTCATCTAATGAAGAATAATTATTAATTCAATTAATAAAGTTTTTAATTGAAATTCTTTCAATTACAATTGGTATAAAACTATGATTAGCTCCACAAATTTCTGAACATTGACCGTAAAAAATTCCTGGTCGATTAATAAAAAAGTTAGTTTGATTTAAACGACCTGGATTTGCATCTACCTTAACCCCAAGAGATGGAACAGTTCATGAATGAATTACATCGGTAGCTGTAACTATAATTCGAATTTGATTATTTATAGGTAGAATAATACGATTATCTACATCTAATAATCGAAAATTATTATTTGATAATTCATTAGGGGAAATTATATATGAATCAAATTCAATATTATGAAAATCTGAATATTCATAACTTCAATATCATTGATGTCCAATAGATTTTAATGTAATTAAAGGGTTATTAAGTTCATCTAATAAATATAATAAACGTAGAGATGGTAAAGCAATAAAAATTAATGTAATTGCTGGTAAAATAGTTCAAATTAATTCAATTATTTGTCCTTCTAATAAAAATCGATTAATATATTTATTAAATAAAAGTCTTGTTATTAAATATCCTACTAAAATTGTAATTATAATTAAAATAATTAAAGTATGATCATGAAAAAAAATAATTTGTTCTATTAAAGGAGATGCTCTATTTTGTAAATTAAGATTAGATCATGTTGCCATTTCTAAAAAAAGGATATTCCTTTATAAATGGGGTTTAAATCCATCACATATAATCTGTCATATTAGAAGTTACTTAAAATAGGTAATTCATTATATGAATGTTCAGCTGGGGGTAAGTTTTGATATCATTCAATTGAGGAAGATAGATTTAAAGTAAATAAAGTAATTCGTTGATTAATTATAGATTCTCAAATAATAATTAATATAAATATAATAGCTAATAGTGAAATATAAGACCCTAAAGATGAAATAATATTTCATGAAATATAAGAATCTGGGTAGTCTGAATATCGACGAGGTATTCCTGCTAATCCTAAAAAATGTTGGGGGAAAAAAGTTAAATTTACTCCAATAAATATAATAAAAAATTGAATTTTTAATATATAAGGATTTAATGATAATCCAGTAAATAATGGATATCAATGAATGAATCCCCCTAAAATAGCAAATACAGCTCCTATAGATAATACATAATGAAAATGAGCTACTACATAATAAGTATCATGTAAAGTAATATCAATAGAAGAGTTTGATAAAATTACACCTGTTAACCCTCCAACAGTAAATAAAAATACAAATCCTAATCTTCATAAGATAGAAGGTGAATAATTAATTTGAGTTCCATGGAAAGTAGCTAATCATCTAAAAATTTTAATACCTGTAGGTACTGCAATAATTATTGTTGCAGAAGTAAAATATGCTCGTGTATCAATATCTATACCTACAGTAAATATATGATGAGCTCAAACAATAAATCCTAATAATCCAATTGCTAATATAGCATAAATTATTCCTAAACATCCAAATGTTTCTTTTTTACCTCTTTCTTGAGAGATAATATGAGAAATTATCCCAAATCCTGGTAAAATTAAAATATAAACTTCAGGATGACCAAAAAATCAAAATAAATGTTGATAAAGAATAGGATCTCCCCCTCCTGCAGGGTCAAAAAAAGATGTATTTAAATTTCGATCTGTAAGTAATATAGTAATAGCTCCTGCTAAAACAGGTAAAGATAATAATAATAAAAATGCAGTAATACCAACAGCTCAAACAAATAATGGTATTTGATCAAATGATAAATTATTTAATCGTATATTAATAATAGTAGTAATAAAATTAATAGCTCCTAAAATAGATGAAATTCCAGCTAAATGTAAAGAAAAAATAGCTAAATCTACAGAACTTCCACCATGAGCAATATTAGAGGAGAGGGGGGGGTAAACTGTTCATCCAGTTCCTGCTCCATTTTCTACAATTCTACTTGAAATTAATAAAGTTAAAGATGGGGGTAAAAGTCAAAAACTTATATTATTTATACGAGGGAAAGCTATATCTGGTGCTCCTAATATAAGAGGTACAAGTCAATTACCAAATCCTCCAATTATAATAGGTATAACTATAAAAAAAATTATAATAAAAGCATGAGCTGTTACAATAGTATTATAGATTTGATCATCTCCAATTAAAGATCCTGGAGTTCCTAATTCAGCTCGAATTAATAAACTTAAAGAAGTTCCAACTATTCCAGCTCAAATTCCAAAAATAAAATATAATGTTCCAATATCTTTATGATTTGTTGAATATAGTCATTTTCGCAAATAAAATGGCTGAGTTAATAAGCGATAAATTGTAAATTTATTAACGAGAATATTCTCTTTTATTATTATATATATATATATATATATATATATATATATAGTCTTATATTCAAAAATGATATAAAATTGCAAATTTTAAGGAGTAGTTATAATTCTATTAAGGCTTAAAGAAAGTTTCTTTATAAATAATTTTGAAGATTATTAGTTTAATTTAACTTAAAACCTTAATAAAAAAATAAAGTTCTTAAAATTATTCCTATAATTGAAATAAATGAAAAAAAATTAATTATTAGAAAATATTTATTTTTAATATAAATTTTAAATCATTTATTTTTTATATAATTAAATATAATTGCTGAATATCTAATACGAATATAAAAAAATAATATAATTAATCTTATTATTACAAAAATAAAAGTTATTATATATATATTATTATTAATTAAAAAATTAATAATAATTCATTTTGGAAAAAATCCAATAAAAGGAGGTAATCCTCCTAAAGAAAGAAAATTAATTAAAATATTAATTTTAATTAAAAAATTTATATTATTAATAAATAATTGATTAATAAAATTTATATTTAAAATATAAAAAAAAAAACATATAATTCTAATTATAAAAGAATATAATCTAAAATAAAATAATCATAAAGTTTCTCTAATTGAAATTGATATAATTATTCAACCTAAATTATTAATTGAAGAAAATGTTATTAATTTTCGTAAGGATGTTTGATTTAACCCTCCAACAGCTCCAATAATAATATTTAAAATAATAATAATATTAATAAAATAATGGTTTATATAATATGATATTAAAATTAATGGAGTGATTTTTTGTCATGATATTAAAATAAATCTATTAAATCAGGATAATCCTTCAATAATATTAGGAAATCAAAAATGAAAAGGAACTCTTCCTATTTTTATTAATATTGAAGAATTTATTATAATAGTTAAAAAATTATTTATTTCAAAATTTTTTATTAATGTTAATTTAATTAAAATTGTAAATAAAAAATTTAAAGATGCAATTGATTGTGTAAGAAAATATTTTAATGAAGCTTCTGTTGAAAGTAAATTATTAGAGTTAGAAATTAGGGGGATAAAACTTAAAAGGTTAATTTCTAAACCAATTCAACATCCAAATCAAGAATTTGATGAAATAGAAATTAATGTTCTAAAAAATAAAATAAATAAGAAAAATATTTTATTAGAATTAAATAAATTATAAATTTAAAATAAGAAATTAATTTTATTTCTTTAAAGAATTCTAAAAATTCAATTTATATATTTTAGTGTAAGATGCATAATAGTTTTTGATACTATTGGGTATAGTTTAATTCTATAAAATATAATAAAGGTAAATAATTTACTTAATTTATCCTATCAGAATAATCCTTTAATCAGGCACTTTATTTTTAAAAAAAAGGTATTCCTTTATATTTGGGGTATGAACCCAAAAGCTTTATTTAGCTTATTTTTAA